ATAGCCCAGTTTACGAAGATTCTTATCTTGATAGGTATCAAGATAATTGGGAATTGGGAAGACTTAAAGAAGAGAAAAATGAAAAGACTTATTTCTGGTTTGAAAAACCTCTTGTGACTTTTCTTTTCGATTATAAACGATGGAATTGTCCATTGCGATATATAAAAAATGATCGGTTTGAAAATGCTGTACGAAATGAAATGTCACAATATTTTTTTTATACATGTCCAAGTAATGGGAAAAAAAAAATATCTTTTACATATCCACCTAGTTTATCGACTTTTTCGGAAATGATAGAACGAAAAATGTCTTTGTACACGACAAAAAAATTATCCCATGGAGGAGACCTGTATAATTATTGGGTTTATACCAATGAACAAAAAAAATACAACTTGAGCAATGAATTAATAAGTCGAATAAAAGCTCTAGAAAAAGAAAAAAAAGAAAAGGGATTTATTTCTCTAGATATGCTCGAAAAAAGGGCTAGATATTGCAATCATGAGAATGAACAAGAATGCTTGACCAAAACATATGATCCTTTATTGAGCGGACCATGCCGTGGAGCAATAAAAAAATTTGATTTACGTACAATCATGAATGATTTAATTCCTTATATGGAAGATTCCATAAAAAGTCTTTGGATAAATAAGATCCATGAGCTGCTTTCTAATAATTTCCGAGAATTTGAACATCAAAAGAATTCGCTTGATGGTGGCAAATCATTTTTTAATTATATTGGTAATTCCTTAACTTCATTTTCTTTTGAATTCACACCCAAATTTTCTTTGAAAAACTGTTCTTTATTGGCAGAACAACGAAAAATTGATTCAGAAAGTCAAGCAAAATCTTTGAAATTTGTATTCGATATAATTACAATTGATCCAAATGATCAAACAACAACTAGAAATGAATCTATTGGAATAGAAGAAATCAGTAAAAAGGTTCCTCGATGGTCATATAAATTGACCAGTGTTCTGGAAGAACAGGAGGAAGAAAATGAGGAAAAATTGACGGAAGATCATGAAATTCGTTCAAGAAAAGCCAAACGTGTGGTAATTTATACTGATAATGAGAATAATACCAATTCTATTACTAATACGAATAATACTAGTAATACTGATCAAGCGGAAGAGGTGGCTTTGATACGCTACTCACAACAATCGGATTTTCGTAGGGATATAATAAAAGGATCCATGCGTACTCAAAGACGTAAAACAGTTACTTGGGAAATGTTTCAAGCAAATGTGCATTCCCCACTTTTTTTGGATCGAATAGACAAAACATTTTTTTTTTCTTCGTTTGATATCTCTGAAATGATGAATCTCATTTTTAGGAATTCGGTCGAGAGAGAACCGGAATTGAAAATTTCCAATTTTGAGGAGGAAGAGACAAAAGAAAAGAAAAAAAAAAACGAGGAGAAAAAAGAGGAAAATGAACGTATAGCAATATCAGAAACTTGGGATAACATTATATTTGCTCAAGCAATAAGAGGTTCGATGTTAGTAACCCAATCCTTTCTTAGAAAATACATTGTATTGCCTTCATTGATAATAGCTAAAAATATTGGCCGTATTTTATTATTCCAATTCCCCGAGTGGTCTGAGGATTTGAAGGAATGGAATAGAGAAATGCATGTTAAATGCACCTATAATGGTGTTCAATTATCGGAAACAGAATTTCCCAAAGATTGGTTAACAGACGGTATTCAGATAAAGATTCTATTTCCTTTCCTTCTTAAACCTTGGCGAAGATCTAAAATACGATCTCATCATGGAGATCCAATGAAAAAAAAAGGAAAAAAAGCAAATTTTTGTTTTTTAACAATTTGGGGAATGGAAGCAGAAGTTCCTTTTGGTTCTCCCCGAAAACGACCTTCTTTTTTTGAACCCATTTCTAACGAACTCCAAAAAATAATTAAAAAAAGAATTAGAAAAGTCAAAAAGAATTTTTTTTTCGTTCTAAAAGTTTTTAAAGAAACAAAAAGATGGGTTATCAAAATAGTTCTAGTTATAAAACAAAAAATGAAGGGACTTGAAAAAATAAACCCCATTTTCTTATTTGAATTGAGGAAGGTAAAAATATATAAACCGAATGAAAATGTAAGAGATTCTAAAATAAATAATAAGATTATTCACGAATCAACCATTCGAATTCGATCCATGAATTGGGCAAATTACTCACTCATAGAGAAAAAAATAAAGGATCTTTCTGATAGGACAGTCATAATCAGGAATCAAATAGAACTAGAACGAATCACAAAAGACAAGAAAAAAATCGTTCTAACTTGTGATGATAAAAAATCAGAATCAAAGAAACATATTTTGCAGATATTTAAAAGAAAAAAGATCCGATTTTTACGTAAATTAAATTTTTTTATGAAATCATTCATTGAAAAAATATACATAGATATCTTTCTACGTATGATTACTACTTTTAGGATCAATGCACAATTTATCTTTGGATCAACAAAAAAAATTATCGCAAAATCGATTTACAACGATGAAACAAATCGAGAAGGAATTGATGAAACAGATCAAAATACAATGAACTTTATTTCGACTATAAAAAAATCGTTTTATAATACTAATATCAGTAATTATAATACTAATATCAGTAATAATAATTCAAATATTTTTTATTATAATTATGATTTATCCTCCTTGTCCCAAGCATATGTATTTTACAGATTATCACAAACCCAATTACTTAACAAGTATCACTTGAGATCTGTACTTCAATATCCCAGGACCCATTCTTTTATTAAGGATAAAATCAAGGATTATTGTATGACACGAGGAATATTTGATTCCAAATCAAAGCAAAAGAAAATTTATAAGTCTGGAAAAAATGAATGGAAAAACTGGTTAAAGGACCATTATCAATACAATTTATCTCAGACAAAATGGTCTCGATTAGTACCTCAAAAATGGCGAAATAGAATCAACCAACGTTCCACGATTCAAAATAAAAACTCAATTAAATTTGATTCACATAAAAAAGAAAAAGACCAATTAATTCATTACATGAAACAAAATTACTATGCGGTGGCAGTGGATTCATTGACGAGTCAAAAAGAAAAATTTAAAAAACACTACAGATATTCTCTTTTATCACATAAATATATGAATTATGGGAATAGGAAGGACTCATACTCATATATTTATGAATCAACATTACAAGTAAAAGGAGACCAAGAAATTCCATACAATTTCAATACACTGAAACCCGAATCATTTTATGTATTGGTAAGTATAGCTATTAGTAATTATCTAGAAAAGGAATATATTATTGCTACACATAAAAATCTGGATAGAAAATATTTTGATTGTAGAATTCTCCATATTTGTCTTAGAAAAAATATCGACATTGAGACCTGGACCAATACGCATATCAGCACCAAAACTGAGAAAAATACTAAGACTGAAAACAAAATTATTAAAAAATTGAAAAAAAAAGATATTTTTTCTCTTACAATTCATCAAGGAATTAAACCATCCCATCAAAAAAAACACTTTTTTGATTGGATGGGACTGAATCAAGAAAAGGTTTATCGTACCATATCAAATCTGGAACCCCGGTTCTTCCCAGAATTTGTGTCACTTTTTGATGCATATAAGATTAAACCATGGATCGTACCAATCAAATTACTTCTTTTTAATTTTTATTTCTATGAAAATATTAGTCAAAAAAAAAGCATCAACATAAATCAAATAAAAAAGAAAAATCTTCAGATATCATCTAATCAAAAAGAATATCTTAAATTAGAAAATTCCAACCAAGAAAAAAACGAACAACAGGGACAAGAAAATCTTGGATCAGATCTACGAAAAAAAAACAAAAAAAAAAATGTTGAAGACAATTACGCGGGATCAGACATTAAAAAAGGTAAAAAGAAAAAACAATCCAAAAAAAAGAAGGAAGCAGAACTAGATTTCTTCCTGAAAAAATATTTCCTTTTTCAATTAAGATGGGATGACTCCTTGAATCAAAGAATGATCAATAATATCAAGGTATATTGTCTCCTACTTAGACTGATAAATCCAAGGAAAATTGCTATATCCTCGATTCAAAGAGGAGAAATGCATCTGGATGTAATGCTAATTCAGAAAGATCTAGCTCTTACAGAATTGATAAAAAGGGGAGTATTTATTATCGAACCGATTCGTTTATCTATAAAAAGGGATGGAAAATTGATTATATATCAAACCCTAGGTATTTCATTGATCGATAAAATTAAGCACCAAACTAACAGAAAATGCATAAAAAAAAGATATATTGATAAGAAGAATTTTGATAAATCCGTTGCAAGACACGGCAATATGCTTGTGGATAGAGACAAAAGTAATTATGATTTCTTTGTTCCTGAAAATATTCTATCTCCTAGACGTCGTAGAGAATTTAGAATTCTAATTTGTTTTAATTCTCGTAATTGGAATTTTGTGGATAGAAATCTAGTATTTTGCAATGAAAACAACATAAGAAACTCTGGAAAATTTTTGAATGAGGACAAGCATTTCAATACTAATACAGATACAAATAAATTTACAGATACAAATAAATTCATTAAATGCAAATTGTTTCTTTGGCCCAATTACCGATTAGAAGATTTAGCTTGTATGAATCGCTATTGGTTTAATACCAATAATGGCAATCGTTTCAGTATGTCAAGGATATATATGTATCCACGATTCATAATTTGTTAATAGTATATTTCTTATATATCTGTGATATTTTTCGGTAGATGAAAGCCGAAAGATATACATATACGCTGTATTACATTCTGATACATGACACGGATCTAATGGCGTATCAACTCAATTGGATCTAGGACAAAATCGGCAGAATCTTTTTAGGTACAAAGAAATCATTCTCTTCCATGAATGTAGAAATGTATTTTATCTTTCTTTATTTTTGTGTGTACTAGATTAAAATAACTGGCATAAAGATTATTATTTTTATTTTTCCTGATCGATTCAGTAAAGTAAAATAAATCCATGGGAAAGAAAAAAAAGATAGAAAAATTTTTTTATGATCAAAAATTCATTCATCTCAGTTATTTCAGTTATTTCACAAGAAGAAAAAGAAGAAAACAAGGGTTCTGTTGAATTTCAAGTATTAAATTTTACCAGTAAGATACGTAGACTTACTTCACATTTGGAATTGCACAAAAGAGATTTTTTATCCCAAAGAGGTCTACGAATAATTCTGGGAAAACGTCAACGGCTCCTGGCTTATTTGTCAAAGAAAAATAGAGTCCGTTATAAGAAATTAATGGATCAGTTGGATATTCGGGAGCCAAAAACTCGTTAATTTAATCGTTTGAATTTTTTTTTTAGTTATTTTATTAGATTTTTCATTTTGATGAACCTCGTTTTGAGGAATTCGTGGAATAATGAATTAAGGAAGAAAAAATATGACTATACCGACTACAAGAAAAGATCTCATGATAGTCAATATGGGTCCTCAACACCCATCAATGCATGGTGTTCTTCGACTGATCGTTACTCTCGATGGTGAAGATGTTATTGATTGTGAACCCATATTGGGATATTTACACAGAGGGATGGAAAAAATCGCGGAAAACCGAACAATTATACAATATCTTCCTTATGTAACACGTTGGGATTATTTAGCTACTATGTTCACAGAGGCAATAACGGTAAATGCACCAGAACAATTGGAAAATGTTCAAGTACCTCAGAGAGCCAGTTATATCAGAGTAATTATGCTGGAGCTGAGCCGTATAGCTTCTCATTTGTTATGGCTTGGGCCTTTTATGGCGGATATCGGTGCACAGACTCCTTTTTTCTATATTTTCAGAGAGAGAGAATTGTTATATGATTTATTCGAAGCCGCCACAGGTATGCGAATGATGCATAATTATTTCCGCATCGGAGGAGTAGCTGCTGATCTACCTCATGGCTGGATAGATAAATGTTTGGATTTCTGCGATTATTCTTTAACAGGAGTTGTTGAATATCAAAAACTTATTACACGGAATCCCATTTTTTTGGAACGAGTTGAAAGAGTGGGCATTATTGGTGGAGAGGAAGCAATAAATTGGGGTTTATCAGGACCAATGTTACGAGCTTCTGGAATCCAATGGGATCTTCGTAAGGTTGATCATTATGAGTGTTACAATGAATTCGATTGGGAAGTCCAATGGCAAAAAGAAGGAGATTCATTAGCTCGTTATTTAGTACGAATAGGTGAAATGGGGGAATCCATAAAAATTATTCAACAGGCTCTAGAAGGAATTCCTGGAGGGCCCTATGAGAATTTAGAAGTCCGACGCTTTGATAGAGCAAAAAATTCCGAATGGAATGATTTTGAATATAGATTTATTAGTAAAAAACCTTCACCCAATTTTGAATTATCGAAACAAGAACTTTATGTCAGAGTAGAAGCCCCAAAAGGAGAATTAGGAATTTATTTGATAGGGGATAATAGCATTTTCCCCTGGAGATGGAAAATTCGTCCACCCGGTTTCATCAATTTGCAAATTCTTCCTCAGCTAGTTAAAAGAATGAAATTGGCTGATATCATGACGATACTAGGTAGTATAGATATCATTATGGGAGAAGTTGATCGTTGAAATGATAATTGATACGACAGAAGTACAAGCTATCAATTCTTTTTCTACATTGGAATCCATAAAAGAAATCTATGGACTCATATGGATGTTTGTATCCATTTTTACCCTTATATTTGGAATCATAATAGGGGTACTAGTAATTGTGTGGTTAGAAAGAGAAATATCTGCAACGATACAACAACGTATTGGGCCTGAATATGCTGGTCCGTTGGGAATTCTTCAAGCTCTAGCAGATGGGACTAAATTACTTTTTAAGGAGGACCTACTCCCATCTAGAGGGGATATTCGTTTATTTAGTGTCGGACCGTCTATAGCGGTCATATCAATTCTACTAAGTTATTTAGTAATTCCTTTTGGGTACCGCCTTGTTTTAGGTGATCTCAGTATAGGTGTTTTTTTATGGATCACCATTTCAAGTATTGCCCCTATTGGGCTTCTTATGTCAGGATATGGATCGAATAATAAATATTCTTTTTCAGGTGGTCTACGAGCTGCTGCTCAATCTATTAGTTATGAAATACCATTAACTCTATGTGTGTTATCAATATCTCTACGTGTGATTCGTTGGAACATGAACTTTTACCTCTTTCCTAGAAATAAATAGAGAAAAGAGGTTGAATGTATTGAATAGATATTTTTTTTTATTCATCGATGAGTTAAACCAGATAGTTATATGAGTGAAACAAAACAGCTTATAAATTTGCAGTAAGAAGAGAAAATCTCATTCCCTCTGTACAAGAATGAAGTTAAAGTAAACATAAGCAGCGTAAACTGTTTACCCCAAGATTGAGATTCTTTGATTAGTCATCATATCTTGAAGCGGGTGCGAAAGATCAACTGTATGGAGTTTCCACTACTGCCTTGTATGTATTAACATACCGGGGATCAATCAAAAATCGGTGGACAGTTAGGAACACCAAGGTACACAAAGGATTAGTAATGGGGATAATGTAAGGTATCAAAAAAAGAGATATTTCTGCATAAAACGAATCATAATAAGGGCTTTAAGTTGGTAGAAATGATCAAGAAGTACCTCCCTACGATTCCGATCTCGAGTATGCTCCTATTCACTGATTAAAGAAATGACTATCAAGAACGAATTAATCCTTTATTTTTTTTTTTTCTAAATTAAATACCTTCTTCTGAGACAGAAGAACAGGAACAAAAGAAATGGAATGCAATAATCGAATGAATGAATAAAAATTTTTATAAAATAAAAAAAAAAAAGATCTTTATTTATTCTTTCTTTCCTATATACGTATTCATACATACGGAATTCTTATCATGATTCATGAACTAATGCCTATATATATATATATATTGATAACGAATATTTTATTGAAAGATTAAGTTATTACCGAACAAAGAAAAATTATCATTATAAGGATGAGATCAATTCGAAAGCACTTTTTTTTTTTCTTATTCTAGCGGACAGAATTCCATTGGTCTAATTTGGGACTCTCCGATGTATCTTTATTCGATCTATCCTCCAAAGAGGACGAAAATACCGAACCAGTCCTTACATTTATTTGTGGCCATAGAGGAGCCGTATGAAGCTGAAGTTTCATGTACGGTTTTGTAATAGCGATGGGAACAGTGATGTTATTATCGACTATGATTATCTAATAGTTCAAGTACAGTTGATATAGTTGAAGCACAGTCAAAATATGGTTTTTGGGGGTGGAATCTGTGGCGTCAACCTATAGGGTTTATTGTTTTTCTAATTTCTTCTCTAGCCGAATGTGAGAGATTGCCATTTGATTTACCGGAAGCAGAGGAGGAATTAGTAGCAGGTTATCAAACCGAATATTCAGGTATCAAATTTGGTTTATTTTATATTGCTTCTTACCTAAATCTATTACTTTCTTCATTATTTGTAACAGTTCTTTACTTAGGTGGGTGGAATTTTTCGATTCCGTACATATCTATTCCTGAACTTTTCGGAATAAATCAAATGGCCGGAGTTTTTGGAATGACAATTGGTATCTTTATTACATTAGCTAAAGCTTATTTGTTTCTGTTCATTCCTATCACAACAAGATGGACTTTGCCTAGGATAAGAATGGACCAACTATTAAATCTTGGATGGAAATTTCTTTTACCTATTTCTTTAGGTAATCTATTATTGACAACTTCTTCCCAACTTGTTTCACTATAAATAAGAAAATACGAAATAAGAAAATACGATAACGATATTCCAGATTCATAACCTCTTTCAAACAAGAGAAAGAAACATCAATTTATTCCTGGATATTTACAATATGTTCTCTATGGTGACTGGGTTCATGAATTATAGTCAACAAACAATACGAGCTGCAAGGTATATTGGTCAAAGTTTCGTAATTACCTTATCCCACACAAATCGTTTACCTATAACTATTCAATATCCTTATGAAAAATCGATCACATCAGAGCGTTTCCGTGGTCGAATCCACTTTGAATTTGATAAATGTATTGCTTGTGAAGTATGTGTTCGTGTATGCCCGATAGATCTACCCGTTGTTGATTGGAGATTTGAAAGAGATATTAAAAAAAAACAATTGCTTAATTATAGTATTGATTTTGGGGTCTGTATATTTTGTGGTAATTGTGTCGAGTATTGTCCAACAAACTGTTTATCAATGACTGAAGAATATGAACTTTCTACTTCTGATCGTCACGAATTGAATTATAATCAAATTGCTTTGGGTCGGTTACCAATGTCAATAATTGGAGATTACACAATTCAAACAGTTATGAATTCGACTCAAATCAAAATAGACAAAGATAAACCCTTTGATTCAAGAACGATTACCAATTACTAAGATTTTGTTTTGATATATAGGAATGTATCATATACAATAAAAAAAAGGGGTAACCCCCTTTCCCTTTCCTGGACCATTCAGTAAGGTCATGAAATATTTCGACTTATTTATTAATTTATCATTTTAATAATGGATTTACCTGGACCAATACATGATATTCTTGTAGTATTTTTTGGATCAGTTCTTGTATTAGGAGGTCTGGGAGTAGTATTACTTACCAATCCCATTTTTTCTGCCTTTTCGTTGGGATTGGTTCTTGTTTGTATATCCTTATTCTATATTCTATTGAATTCCTATTTTGTAGCTGCCGCACAGCTCCTTATTTATGTTGGAGCCATAAATGTCTTAATCATATTTGCTGTAATGTTCATGAATGGTTCAGAATATTCCAATGATTCCTATTTTTGGACCATTGGAGATGGGGTCACTTCACTGGTTTGTACAAGTATTCTTTTTTCACTAATTACTATTATCCCAGATACGTCATGGTACGGAATTTTTTGGACTACAAGATCAAGCCAGATTATAGAACAGGACCTAATAAGTAACATTCAACAAATTGGGATTCATTTATCAACAGATTTTTATCTTCCGTTTGAACTCATTTCCATAGTTCTTTTAGTTTCCTTGATAGGTGCAATTACTATGGCTCGTCAATAAGAAATACTTAGAATTTAATTCTAAGATTTATAAATTATAAGATTTAGAAATTCTAAATAAATAAAATAAATGGAAGGGTTTAAGGTTTTTATAAGGTTTTTATTTAATTAACCCTATCTATTGCAAATACCTTCTTTTATTCTGTAATCGTTCTATTCTAATCAATCGAATCGGTTGAATTGTTGTTCATATTGAAATGAATCGAGATTGATAAGGAGTTAGTCAATGATGTTCGAGCATGTACTTTTTTTGAGTGTCTATTTATTCTCTATCGGTATCTATGGATTGATCACAAGTCGAAAGATGGTTAGAGCACTTATGTGTCTTGAGCTTATACTCAATTCGGTTAATATCAATCTCGTAACATTTTCTGATATATTTGACAGTCGCCAATTAAAAGGCGACATTTTCTCAATCTTTGTTATAGCTGTTGCGGCTGCTGAAGCAGCTATTGGGCTAGCTATTGTTTCATCAATCCATCGTAACAGAAAATCAACTCGTATCAATCAATCGAATTTCTTGAATAATTAGTTATGATCATAAGATACATACACATAGAATATTAATCTATTAGATATTCTATTAGATATTCTATTATATTAAATATTTAATAATATAATATTAAATTAAAAAAAAATATTAAATTTAATATAAAATATCAATTTTATTATTATTATTATTATATTATTATTATTAATATATAAATATAAAATATATTATTTTGATTATTTTGATTATTATTATATTATTATTATTATTAATATATAATATTATTATTATTAATATATATATATAAATATAAAATATATACTAAATATATACTAAATATATATATATTTAGTATATATTTAGTATTGAATTAATTTACTATTGACCAATTTGTTGGTCAATTTGAATTCACATGTGCAATTCGCATGATCATGGTTGTTGAAAGAGAAATCAAAGTCTCTTGGACTTTTCTCATGAACAGATTTAGAAATATATTGATTCTTAAAATTTTGATAAACCACTGCTTCGTCTGGTGTCTACAATATAAATGTATGATTCATTTACTACTAATTTTTAATTTTATTTTACCAGATCGAAAATTTTTTATGCTCAAAACTGGAATTTATAGATCCAATGTCACATTCAGTAAAAATTTATGATACATGTATAGGGTGTACTCAATGTGTACGAGCCTGCCCCACAGATGTATTGGAAATGATACCTTGGGACGGATGTAAAGCTAAACAAATTGCTTCCGCACCAAGAACCGAGGACTGTGTAGGTTGTAAGAGATGCGAATCCGCCTGCCCAACAGATTTTTTGAGTGTCCGTGTTTATTTATGGCATGAAACAACTCGCAGCATGGGTCTATCTTATTGATACGTTACAAAAAACTCCACTTGAATCATTTGATTCCTCTTTACCGACAAAAGCCCGTACTCGATAAAATTTATTATTTCGAGCACGGGTTTTTCTGGTCAAAACATATCTTGTCTTTATCACGAGTTATTTTCCTTGGTTAACAATACTTGTTGTTTTGCCGATATTCGCGGGTTCCTCAATTTTCTTTTTTCCTCATCGGGGAAATAAGATGTTTAGATGGTATACTATTTGTATATGTTTATTAGAGCTCCTTCTAACAACCTATGCATTCTGTTATCATTTCCAATTGGACGATCCATTAATCCAATTAGAGGAAGATTATAAATGGATAGATATTTTTGATTTTCACTGGAGACTGGGAATCGATGGACTTTCCATAGGACCCATTTTACTGACAGGATTTATCACTACTTTAGCTACTTTAGCGGCTTGGCCAGTTACGCGAAATTCGCGATTATTCTATTTCCTGATGTTAGCAATGTACAGCGGTCAAATAGGATCATTTTCTTCTCGAGACCTTTTACTTTTTTTCATCATGTGGGAGTTAGAATTAATTCCTGTTTACTTACTTTTATCCATGTGGGGCGGAAAAAAACGTCTCTACTCGGCTACAAAGTTTATTTTGTACACAGCAGGGGGTTCCATTTTTCTCTTAATAGGAGTTCTAGGTATGGGTTTATATGGTTCCAATGAACCAACATTAGATTTTGAAAGATTAACTAATCAATCATATCCTGTGGCATTGGAAATAATATTATATTTTGGTTTCTTTATTGCTTATGCTGTCAAATCGCCGATTATACCCCTGCATACATGGTTACCAAATACCCATGGAGAAGCACATTACAGTACATGTATGCTTCTAGCTGGAATCTTATTAAAAATGGGGGCATATGGATTGATTCGGATCAATATGGAATTATTACCCCACGCTCATTCTATATTTTCTCCCTGGTTGCTAATAGTTGGAACGATACAAATAATCTATGCAGCTTTAATTTCTCTCGGTCAACGCAATTTTAAAAAGAGAATAGCCTATTCCTCTGTATCTCACATGGGTTTTACAATTATAGGAATTAGTTCTATAACCGACATGGGACTCAATGGAGCCATTTTACAAATACTCTCTCATGGATTTATTGGTGCTGCACTTTTTTTCTTGGCGGGAACGAGTTGTGATAGAATACGTCTTGTTTATCTCGACGAAATGGGAGGGATATCTATCCCAATGCCAAAAATATTTACCATGTTCAGTAGTTTCTCGATGGCTTCTCTTGCATTGCCAGGAATGAGTGGTTTTGTTGCGGAATCAGTAGTATTTTTTGGAATAATTACTAGTCCAAAATATCTTTTAATGCCAAAAATACTAATTACCTTTGTAATGGCAATTGGAGTGATATTAACTCCTATTTATTTATTATCTATGTCACGTCAGATGTTCTATGGATACAAGCTATTCAATGTTCCACACTCTAATTTTTTTGATTCTGGACCACGAGAACTATTTGTTTCAATTTGTATCTTTCTACCCGTAATAGGGATTGGTATTTATCCTGATTTCGTTCTCTCGTTATCAGTTGACAGGGTACAAGCTATCCTATCTAATTACTTTTATAGATAGTGTTTCATTAATGAGACACTATCTATAAAAGTAATTCTTTAATTTTAAATTTTAAGATTTTTTTTTAATCGTTCGCTGTACAATGCAAAAAAATAAAGCGAATTAGAATTGTAATGAGATGCATTTCGAGTTTTTGTTTTGACAAACTGTCAAAACAAAAACTCGAACAAGCAAACTTTCGTTATATATGGGACGATATTCTTATGTATTTTTCATGTAGCTTATTCAATTAGATGTTAATGTGAATGAACCATAACTATGTAAACCTATTCCTAATAGATTGACCCCAAAATAGCATATCCAAATTATAAAAAATCCTATAGAAGCTATAAGTGCCGAATTCGTACCTTGTAAACTTTGATTTGTTCTAGTATGTGAATAAATCGCGAATATGGTCCAAGTAATAAATGCCCAAGTTTCCTTCGGGTCCCAACTCCAATAAGATCCCCATGCTTCATTAGCCCATACTGCTCCACAAAGAATGCCTATGGTTAAAAAGGTAAACCCTAAACTAATCATACGATAACTCCAATAATCCAAACGCTGAGTCAATTGATATTTGTAATAATTTCGAAATGAAAGAAAAGAAGTGTTTTTAAAAACGCTTCTTCTTTTTTCATTCAAGTATTTAATCTCACCAAAGAAAAATGATCTAATTACGAAATTATTGCTTTTACAAAAAAAATTGATGTTGTTTCGAAATGTAATGACTAGAAGAGCGATTGATAATAACGATCCGCATAAAAGAGCTGCATAGCTCAATAACATCATACTTACGTGCATCATTAACCACTGAGATTGTAGAGCAGGTACTAATATTGCGGATTGATGCATTTCAGTTGAAAGACCCGACGTAGCGAAGCCTTGAGTAAAAATAGTACTTGGGGTAGTTATTGTGCTTAAATCATTTTTATGGTTCAATTTCTTGGAAATTATATGAATAATAAAGAAACTACATGAAAGGAAGATTAATGACTCGTATAAATTACTTAACGGAAAATGTCCTGAAGAAATCCAACGAGAAACTAATAATCCTGTTATAGAGAAAAAGGTGGCTATCATCCCTTTTTCCGATGAATCACGTAATCCTACGATTTCGTAGATTAATAAGTTCATGAAATGAATCGTAATTACAATTGAAATGATCGAAAAAGAGATATGAGTTAATATATGTTCTAAAGTCACAAATATCATAAAAAAAGTGTCCCATTACAGAATTGAAATCGGAAATTGAATACATTATAGGATACATTGTGTCTCTTTTATAGGATGCCGCCACTCGGACTCGAACCGAGATGCTCTAGCACTGCTTCCTAAGAGCAGCGTGTCTACCGATTTCACCATGGCGGCTTACTTGAAATAATAATATTCATTTCATGTCGAATCGTCAAGAATCAAGGATTCAATATAGTTTAGGAAACATTAGAATCGATGAAAAAAGACTCGTTTAAATTCATATTTGAATCTTCAATAAAATAATCCTTAGTTAGTATCGTCCTAGGTTCAGTTTTAACAATCAACTTTCACGTACTATAAACTAAGTTCCCCCGATACAGTTGAAATTTCGATAGTTTTGCTCTCAGTAGAGGTTAAGAATTGTCCCTTTTCTTTCGATTTTTTTTTTTTATGATTTGAAAAAAAAAATCAAATAACTAAGATCTCATATGTATTATAATTTCATCACTAAATCCATTTGGAATTTTTCTAACGATTCCGATACTTTAGTATCATTAAGTATTAATACTCTTCATTGTGTATATGTATATAATATAAATAAGGTAACATTTACCAAACCAATTAAGTTTTAGGTTAGGCATATAACAAAATAAAAGAGTTTCAATTTCTATGGCAATTGTACTATTCACAATAGAAAATCTTAATCCTATTTTTCTATTGTGAAAAGTTAATGGATAGGGAAAAATACTATTCTTAATAAGAACCCAATATACAGAAAACTCTTATTCTACATACACAGCAGCTAGTTCTAACTATTCTAACTAATATTGAGTAGTTCAATACATTAATTAATGTGAATCGTTCATCTTAAAAAATTTTCAGCTCTTCGAGCTATGTCAATTCCAATTATCCCAAGACTTTATTATTTGTTTGTTGCACAAAAAAACTTTTTGAATGTCCAGTAGACACCGATTTCGCTAAAGAAAAAGCTTTTACTGCAGTTAAATATCCCTTTTTCTTCCAAATATTCCTACGAATATGTTTTTTTGACATAGAAATACATTTTTTTGGAACTGCCATTCAAAAAAGGGTTACTCATTTTTATTTATCGTTGTATGTGAAAGACGTGTATTGCTCGGAATAGATCGTTTTTTTTAATCATTATCTATACTTTATTCTGTGAATAATAATTCTGTGAATAATAGTTTTTTTAACTTTCAACATTTAACTAACATAAAAAAACAAATAACATTAACATAAAATAACTAAAATAACAAATAATATATATATTATTATTATTTTTTTTTTCATTATTTTTGTTTATTGTTCTTTTCGAAAGAGATAAGAATTGGTGAATCGGAAAAAATTTTTAATTATAAAAAAAATCTCAATTTGTTTGTTTTCTTATGGAACATACATATCAATATGCATGGATAATACCTTTTCTTCCACTTACAGTTACTATGTCAATAGGATTTGGACTTATACTTATTCCGACAGCAACAAAAAATATTCGTCGTATATGGGTTTTTCCTAGTATTTTTCTCTTAAGTATAGCTATGGGATTTTCGGCCAATCTGTCTATTCAACAGATAAATGGAAGTTTTATTTATCAATATCTATGGTCTTGGACCATAGATATTGATTTTTCCTTAGAATTTGGATATTTGATCGATCCACTTACTTCTATTATGTCAATACTAATTACTACTGTTGGAGTCATGATTCTTATTTATAGTGACAATTATATGTCTCACGACCAAGGATATTTGAGATTTTTTGCTTATATGAGTTTTTCCAATACTTCCATGTTGGGATTAGTTACTAGTTCTAATTTGATACAAATTCATATTTTTTGGGAACTAGTGGGAATGTGTTCATATTTATTAATAGGGTTTTGGTTCACACGACCGATTGCCGCAAGTGCTTGTCAAAAAGCTTTTGTAACTAATCGTGTAGGAGATTTTGGTTTATTATTAGGAATTTTAGGTCTTTATTGGATAACAGGTAGTTTGGAATTTCGGGATTTGTTCGAAATAGCTAATAACTTGATCCATAATAATGGGATCAGTTCCTTATTTGCTACTTTATGTGCCTCTTTATTATTTGTCGGTGCAGTTGCTAAATCTGCACAATTCCCCCTCCACGTATGGTTACCTGATGCCATGGAAGGACCTACTCCTATCTCGGCCCTTATACACGCTGCTACTATGGTAGCAGCAGGAATTTTTCTTGTAGCTCGGCTTATTCCTCTTTTCATAGACATACCTTATATAATGAATTTCATTTCTTTAATAGGTGTAATAACAGTACTATTAGGAGCTACTTTTTCTCTTGCTCAAAGAGACATTAAAAGAAGTTTAGCCTATTCTACAATGTCTCAATTAGGTTATATTATGTTAGCTCTAGGTATAGGTTCTTATCGAGCGGCTTTATTCCATTTGATCACTCATGCCTATTCTAAAGCTTTATTGTTTTTGGGATCTGGATCTATTATTCATTCAATGGAACCTATTGTTGGATATTCACCAGAAAAAAGTCAGAATATGGCTCTTATGGGTGGTTTAACAAGATATGTTCCAATTACAAGAACTACTTTTTTATTAGGTACACTTTCTCTTTGTGGTATTCCACCTCTTGCTTGTTTTTGGTCCAAAGATGAAATTCTTAATGATACTTGGTTATATTCACCAATTTTTGCAATAATACCTTGTTTCACAATAGGATTAACCGCATTTTATATGTTTCGGGTATATTTACTTACCTTTGATGGGTATTTGCGTGTTTATTTTCAAAATCACAGTAGCACTAAAAATAATTTGTTCTATTCAATATCTCTATGGGGAAAAGAAGCACCAAAAACAGTCAATAAAAATTTACTTTTATCAACAATGAATAAAAAGGTTTACTTTTTTTCAAAAGATACATATAAAATCATTGATAATGATAAGATACGATACTTTAGTACTTACTTTGGAAATAAATATACTTCCATGTATCCTCATGAATCAGACAATACTATGCTATTTCCTCTGCTTGTATTGGTACTATTTACTTTGTTCGTTGGATCAATAGGAATTTCTTTTGATCAAGGAGTAATGGATTTTGATATATTATCAAAATGGTTAACCCCCTCCCAAAATCTTTTCCATCCAAATTCGAATTATTCTGTGAATTGGTATGAATTTTTTACAAATTCCATTTTTTCAGTAAGTATAGCCATTTTAGGATTATTCATAGCATATATTTTATATGGGTCTGTTTATTCATTTT